AAATCATCAAGTTCCATATAATGGAGCAATTTTTTATGAAGCCAATGTATTCTCTTTAAATCTCATTTTAGTTAGGTATTTCGTGTTTGGCTCTAATGAAAAACTGGAAATCTATGTAACGATTGAGGCAGGAGTGATTTATCCTATCACTTTTATTGACTTTATGACAACAGTCAATAATTTGAATATTACTTAACCCTATGTTAAAGTGAGATAAAATACATCTAATATAGAATCGGGAAATGTTTAGCTTATATGCTATATATCGTTCTATTTAAATGACAATACTTTATTTGGTTTTTGTGAAAAAAATTTAGGATCCCTTAAATTAGAAATTATTTAAACTGAAATCATTTCAGTTCTATATTATAGAATATCTATAACAGTGACAACTGTTCAGTCTATCTGATAGATACGAAAACCACCCCTATTTTTTTTATTTTTGTATTCAGATGAAAAGAATAAAGATTCAAATCTTAACTTACATCATTTTTTTATCCATCTCATGAAAAAAATTGTATTTCTTTGTTCTTTTCTTTCATGTACTTATCTATTTTAAATCAATGATGAGTCAATTTTAAAAGAAATACTTATCTTCCAAATGTGATGCTTATTGTACAATTTTATTTGAATAAAATAATTCAATAATGATATCTAAATAGAAAACTTTTAAAATTTCAATTAGAAATATTCTACTTTAATAATGATTTTCTAAGTCGAATCTTTGGTACTCAAAAAGCAAAAAGTAGGAAATTGTTGAATCTATGCTATTGAGTCGCTCAAAGATGCAGATTGAAAAAGTTATTCGGTGATATCTTTATATTTCTTTCAATTATCTATATATTATTTTAATATGTTAAAGATGCTGTCTTGCTAAGACTTTTTTCAGAAAAATCCTTCCACATAGCATATATAGAAAAGTATAGATTACTGTGTCTATGTGCAACTGAACCAATGACTATTCATGATTCTATAATTGAATCAATTCCATATGGGTCCCAAATTCGAGGAATTTTATGGTAAAACTTCGTTTGAAACGATGTGGTAGAAAGCAACGTGCGACTTGAAGGACACGATCCGCTGTGGATTTTGACATCCACCATTTTCGATTTATCTAGGAATGAGGGTGCTCTTGGCTCGACATTGTTTGTTCTGTTACACTCGAACCTTTCATTTTTTGTTGGGTTGTAAATAGTCCACAATGGAGCTCGAGTAGAAAGGATTAATTCGTTTCTCGGGGGCAAGGATCTAGGGTTAAGGCCGATCAATTGGAACAACTTCGTAAACGTATCTTCCATATATAGGAATAAAAAGGATCCAATTCGAGCAAGTTTCCAATTCAAAAGAAAAACTTGTTGTAATTGATCAAACTTTTTCGATGCAAAGTGTATCACGCGGGAATCCACTGTCCATAGGATTCTTTGAGAGAAAGAAATCAAAAAGGGGTACGTTGCTGCCATTTTGAAAGGATTAAGAAGCACCGAAGTAATGTCTAAACCCAATGATTAAAATCAGTAGAATTATACGAACGGATCTAAGAACAAGGAAACACCATTTAAATTGTCTCGATAATCTCAATAACTAGATAAGACTAAAGAATCAAAATCTAATTTTAAACGAGATAACCAAAAGGGGGTAAAGACCACTCAATAAATAACATTGACTAAAGATTTTTCCTTTGAGCTATTTGAGAGTTAGCCAACTTGAGTTATGAGTACGAATGGTTTCTTTTTGAAGGAAAAAAAGAAAAAAAAAACTGCAATCATAGTCTAATTTATTTTATAGGCCCATTTGTCATTGAATTTTTTAGAATTGCATATATAGACAAAACTTTGAATCAAATCGTTTTTTCTCGAGCCGTATGAGGAGAAAACTTCCTATACGGTTCTAGGGGGGGTATTGTTCATCTACACCTATCCCAATGAGCCGTCTATCGAATCGTTGCAATTGATGTTCGATCCCGAAGAGAAGGAAAAGATCTTCGAAACGTGGGGTTTTATGATCCCATGAAGAATCAAACTTATTTAAATGTTCCCGTTATTCTGTATTTCCTTGAAAAAGGGGCTCAACCTACAGGAACTGTTCAGAATCTTTTAAAGAAAGCGGAAGTTTTTAATGAACTTCCGTCTAATCAAACTAAATTCAATTAAAGAAATGCCAAGGGGGGGTAGCAACTTATATATAACTTTGTATAATTTTTCTCTACTTGTTTTTTTGATCCCCCCCCTTTTTTTTTATTTTCTTCTGCATTCGTATCTATTTATAGATTCTTTACGGTGAACCCAATGGTCTGGAACGACAAAACCTTACTTTTATTGATTTTAAAAAATTAGGACATGTCCTTCAACCGTGCGGTTTTCATTGGAATTTGACTAACCAATAAGCAATCCACTTTGATTATTTCACTTAGATTGATGAAATACATTATGGACTAAAAAATCCGATCTTTTTTTGTTTTTAATTCTTCCTTATTTATTCTTCCATTTATACTTTTTGTATT